TGTTCTAATAGCATTTCCTGCTGCAGTTTGGGCGGCAAATGGAGTCCCCTTTCGTGTACCTTTGAACCCACAAGTACCGGCGGAGGACCAAGAAATCACCCGACCACGCACATCTGTAACAGTTACAATGGTATTGTTGAAACTAGCTTGAACATGAATAACCCCCTTTGGTATTTTACGAGCATGCTTACGCGAACCAATACGTCCATTTTTACGCGAATCCATTTTTGGTATAGGTTTGGCCATATTTTTTATGATTTCATATTAAAATTAAGAATATTTTTTTCTTTAATATAAATTTAATTTGTGCACCACGTTCTTTATAACTTTATTATTCTTTATAACTTTATAATAATTATAATATGGAGCCCTCTTTTGTGGAAATATTATCCCTGTCTTTGTTTATGTTTCGGATTCAAACAAATTACTAGAATGTTCCCCCTCCTGCGAATCAATCGACATTTTTCACAAATTTTACGAGCGGAAGCTCTTATTTTCATATTTGTCACTCTTAAATTTTATACCGAATCTATTTATTGAAAGAAAATAAGGTTTCTTTCTCTTTTTACATTTTTAATTTTATCCCCCTTCGAGACTCTCTAAAAAATGTTGAAGTTGAAAAACAGTTTAATTAAATTTAATGACTTATACTTCCGTTTTGACTTTTCTGGTCGTACACGTATAAAATGAAAGTACGTTGAATCCTTTTGGAAATATAGCTTAGAATCATCTTTTTATTATAGAAAGGAACGCGGAACATACCTTTAGGAAGTGATTCAAAAATTTAATTACCATGAATCCTTTTTCTTTTTTCCCTATTTCAATTAAACCCCCTGCCTATTCACTAATGTATGCGAATTGATATTAGAAATTTGTGTTTTATTTTCTCTCTCTTTTTTTTAATGGATAGAAGTTTATCATATAATTCGGATATCAGTAAGATTACCATATATAACATAAAATTTCTCCGCCGATTCTTTCTAATCGAGCTTCTCGGTCTGTCATTATACCCCTAGAAGTAGAAAGAATTACAACCCCCATCCCTCCCAAAATTTTAGGAATTCGTTGATAATTCAAATAGATTCGTAGACTGGGTGTACTGATCTGTTTTAAATTTAAAATAGTTTTATATGATCCTTTCCTATTTCTTCTATATCGTAGAGTTAAAACTAAAAAATATTTGTTGCTTTCCCTATGTTTTCTGACGTTTTCAACAAAACCCTCCCGTAAAAGTATTTTGACAGTGTTTTCGGTGATGTTCGTAAATGGTATTTGAACTGTTCCTTTTTTATTCATGTCAGCGTTTCTTATAGAGGTTATTATGTCAGCTATGGTGTCCTTACTCATGATAAATGAAAATTATTGTTGTCCTTTCCTTTAGATATAATCAACATGCTCTTTTTTCTGTTTTTTTTTTTTTATGTTATGAAATTCTAGATATATAATATATAGTTACTGCAATAAGGTATATGTGTGAGATATAATCTATTAAATTTAGTTGATTCAAAGAGAATATAGAATATCATGGTCTCGTTTTTTTATAATACCTCGGGTGCTAATGAAACTATTTTAGTGAAATTTAACTGTCTCAATTCCCGAGCGATAGCGCAAAAAATTCGAGTTCCTTTTGGATTTCCTTCTTGATCAATCACAACCGCAGCATTATCATCATAGTGTATTATCATACCATTACTGCGTTTGAGTTCTTTACAAGTACGTACAATTACAGCTCTGATCACTTCTGATCTTTGTAAGGGCATATTTGGTACTGCTTCCTTTATTACAGCAACAACAATATCACCAATAGAAGCATATCGTCGATTACCAGCCCCTATAATTCGAATACACATCAATTTGCGGGCTCCGCTGTTATCAGCTACATTCAAATGGGTTTGAGGTTGAATCATATAATTTTTTATATTTGTTCTTTACAGTTCCGGGGTTGAAGTGAAAAAAAAATATTCTGTGTTAAAAAAAAAAGAAACCTACAATTGAAATTTTTTTGTTTTCATCCTTAAGACCCCTTTCCTTTGATTCTAATTATTATCCCGAAATAATGAATTGAGTTCGTATAGGCATTTTGGATGCTGCTATTGAAATAGCCTTTCTAGCTATATTTTCTGCGACCCCGCCCATTTCATAAATTATTTTGCCGGGTTTAACGACAGCTACCCAATATTCGGGAGATCCTTTTCCCGAACCCATACGCGTTTCGGTGGGTCTTACTGTAACCGGTTTGTCCGGAAATACGCGTACCCATATTTGTCCACCCCGGCGGACATTTCGTGACATTGCTCGTCGCCCCGCTTCTATTTGTCTAGATGTGATCCAAGCGGGCTCAAGTGATTGAAGAGCATATCTTCCGAAGCAAATAAGATTACCTCGATAAGATATTCCTTTCATTCTTCCTCTATGTTGTTTACGGAATCTGGTTCTTTGGGGGTTATAGTTGATGGTTGTTTCTCAATCCAATCTCTATTACAGAACCGTACGTGAGATT